TTCTGAGTGAACTAGAAAGTTCTTTTTCTAGTTATCGCAATTTTGGTTATATGAATAATGGATCTACGAATGAAGATTTCTTATACAATCCTTACATGTACGATACTGAACCTAGTTGGAATAATCACATTACTAGTTGTATTGATAGTTATCTTCAGTCTCAAATCTGTATTGATACATCCGTTGTAAGTGATAGTAGTGACAGTTACATTTCGAGGTGCATTTTTGATAAGCGTAAAACTAGTAGTGAAAGTGGGAAGTCCAGTATACGAACCCGCTCTCTTAGTAGTGATTTAACTCTAAGAGAAAGGTCTAGTGATCTCGATGCAACTCAAAAATATAGGCATTTGTGGGTTCAATGCGAAAATTGTTATGAATTAAATTATAAGAAATTTTTGAAATCCAAAATGAATATTTGTGAACAATGTGGATATCATTTGAAAATGAGTAGTTCAGAAAGAATCGAAGTCTTGATCGACCCCGGTACTTGGGATCCTATGGATGAAGACATGGTCTCTCTGGATCCCATTGGATTTCATTCGGAGGAGGAACCTTATAAAGATCGTATTGATTCGTATCAAAGAAAGACAGGATTAACGGAGGCTGTTCAAACGGGCGTAGGACAAGTAAATGGTATTCCCGTAGCAATTGGGGTTATGGATTTTCAGTTTATGGGGGGTAGTATGGGATCCGTAGTCGGGGAGAAAATCACCCGTTTGGTTGAGTACGCTACCAATCAATTTCTACCTCTTATTATAGTGTGCGCTTCGGGGGGGGCGCGCATGCAAGAGGGAAGTGTGAGCTTGATGCAAATGGCTAAAATATCGTCTGCCTTATATGATTATCAATTAAATAAAAAGTTATTGTATGTATCAATCTTTACATCTCCTACTACTGGTGGGGTAACAGCTAGTTTTGGTATGTTGGGAGATATTATTATTGCCGAACCAAATTCCTACATTGCGTTTGCGGGTAAAAGAGTAATTGAACAAACATTGAATAAAACAGTACCCGAGGGTTCACAGGCGGCTGAATATTTATTCCAAAAAGGCTTGTTCGACCTGATCGTCCCACGGAATCTTTTAAAAAGCGTTCTGGGCGAGTTATTTAAACTCCACGCCTTCTTTCCTTTGAATTCCAATTCAATCAAGTAGAGCACACTAAGTTTCATTATTTTATTTAGAGCAAAGAAGTAGTTAGCTTATCGGAGTCAAAGTGCCTAAGGGGGGAGTTTTCTTTGTTAACCTAAGATCTAATTGTAGAAAGACTCAAAAGTTGCGGATAACTCTTTTTTTTAGCTAGATTCTCGATTACTAATTAAGAAGTCTCTATCAACAAGATAAAAATACGAGTTCTTCCTTTCGTGAAATTAGGCAAATAAAACGAATTGTATATAATCAAATTCAATTCAAATATAGAAAAATAGATATATTAGGTTTGTATCTTTCTTTATTAAATTCAAAGACAAGAACAAAACACAAAGAAATGAAGAAAAATAATAAAATGGATTATCATATGTATCTTTCGTGTAGATAGATGACTAAGTCCATTTATTTAGTTCTACATTCTTTGGACTTATTCTCTATACTCACTTAGATACTTATATCTCTAATAAGATAAGAATTTTCAAATTGAATTAATACGAACTATGAATTAATAATAATTACAATTATGAATTATAATTAGTATAAATAAAACATACGATATTAAAAAAATAAGAACAGGTACAAATAGTAAATCGAGGTACCCATTTTATGATAACTTTTCATTTTCCCTCTATTTTTGTGCCTTTAGTAGGCCTAGTATTTCCGGCAATTGCGATGGCTTCTTTATTTCTTCATGTTCAAAAAAACAAGATTGTTTAGATCTAAGGGGACCCAATCTCATCCGTTTTTTTTTTTGAAACTTAAACTTGTAGGATAACACAGATATTTATTTTGGGAAATACGTTAGAACGTGTGATTTCCGCCGAAGATAAAGGAAAGCTCTTATGCCTGCATAAAATGATCTATGGGTAACTGAATTCTAGCTAGTTTCAAATAGATCAGGATCACTGGATGCTTAATTAAAATGTAAAGTTGGCGGATCTGTATGTATATCAATGTGTATATTGAGATCATATAAAGGGTATGTTATTATTTTAGATCTAACCAATTTGATGAATTACTCCTAAAGGTTCCCATCAAACTAGCATTAGTTTGATGGGAATTCAGTCGGAAACAAAAAAGAAAAGTCAAAACCATTTGGGGTATTCTTTCAATTCCAATAAAATGCAATCGGATCAAGTATGAGTTGGCGATCAGAACATATATGGATAGAACTTATAGCGGGGTCTCGAAAACTCAGTAATTTTTGCTGGGCTCTTATCGTTTTTTTAGGTTCATTAGGATTCTTATTGGTTGGAACTTCCTGTTATCTTGGTAGAAATTTGATCTCTTTTGTTCCGTCTCAGCAAATCATTTTTTTTCCACAAGGGATCGTGATGTCTTTCTACGGGATCGCGGGTCTCTTTATTAGTTCCTATTTGTGGTGCACAATTTCCTGGAATGTAGGTAGTGGTTATGATCGATTCGATAGAAAGGAAGGAATGGTGTGTATTTTTCGTTGGGGATTTCCTGGAAAAAATCGTCGCATATTCCTCCGATTCCGTATAAAAGATATTCAATCCGTTCGAATAGAAGTTAAAGAGGGCGTTTATACTCGTCGTGTCCTTTATCTGGACATCAGAGGCCGGGGGGCTATTCCGTTGACCCGTACTGATGAGAATTTGACTCCACGAGAAATTGAACAAAAAGCCGCGGAATTGGCCTATTTCCTGCGCGTACCAATTGAAGTCTTTTGAGAAAGGGGGACTGGGCTGAAGAACGAATGCTTTCTCAGCAGGAGGAAAAAATGCAAGAATCCTGTTTTTTCTATAACTAAGTGATACTTTAGATGTAGATAAATCATATCTTGTCTTGTAAATTCTTTTCTTTTTGTCAATCGATCCTTTTTTTATACTTTCGTTTGTGTTCTTTACTACCCAATAAACTACCCAATAAAATAAATAGCGGGTTTTCTTAATAATGATAACTGGCTCATTTCTGTCTTGTTTTGCCGCTCATTTTTTTGATCATTAAAATACCTTTCTTTCAATTATTCTATTCTTGACTATGGGGAATCGTTGGAATTTTTTTCGAAATATTGGATATTTTGATAGAGGGGGAGTTCTTTCGTCTCAAAATCTCAATAATATTCATTCCTTAAAGGACTTCTTTTGGTCATTCCTTGAAAGGAGGCACTTGTTTGAAATTTGATGAATTGAGATACCTGGAAACATGATTTTGTATTATTTCTTCAATCGAATTCGAAATAGAGTCTTAGTCTATTTCTGTATTCTTTCTAGATTCAAACAAAATCACAAAGTCATACCTTGTCTAGAACTCATGTTTGAAAGAAATATTCGATCACATACAGTCGACAAATGCAGCGGGTTAATTAAAAATTCAAGGCACAAAATGGCAAAAAAGAAAGCATTCACTCCTCTTTTGTATCTTGGATCTATAGTATTTCTGCCATGGTGGATTTCTCTATCATTTACGAAAAGTATGGAATCTTGGGTTACTAGTTGGTCGAATACCAGGCAATCCGAAATTTTTTTGAATGATATTCAAGAAAAAAGTATTCTAGAAAAGTTCATCGAATTAGAGGAAATCCTCTTGTTGGAAGAAATGATCAAGGAATACTCAGAGACACATCTACAAAAGCTTCCTATAGAAATCCACAAGGAAACGATCCAATTAATCAAGATATACAATGAGGATCGTATCCATAAGATTTTGCACTTCTCGACAAATATAATCTGTTTTGTTATTCTAAGCGGTTATTCTATTTTAGGTAATGAAGAACTTGTTATTCTTAATTCTTGGGCTCAGGAATTCCTATATAACTTAAGTGATACAGTAAAAGCTTTTTTGATTCTTTTATTAACCGATTTATGTATCGGATTTCATTCACCCCACGGTTGGGAACTAATGATTGGTTCTATCTACAAAGATTTTGGATTTGGTCATAATGATCAAATTATATCTGGTCTTGTTTCCACTTTTCCAGTTATTCTCGATACTATTTTAAAATATTGGATTTTTCGTTATTTAAATCGTGTATCTCCGTCACTTGTAGTTATTTATCATTCAATGAATGATTGATAAAGGTATTAATCCAATCCAATTAGAATGTTTCTTACTTTTTATGTTTAGTTCTACATAAGTATTAAAAATGTTCTATCCGGGGGATTTTAGAGTATTCTAGTCTAATGATTCCAATAAATAGCAGAATCGTGGATAGGGAACTATACTAGGGACCTACCCAACTTATTGTAGAAATTTTCGAATCAATGATTAGACCATGCAAACTAGAAATACTTTTTCTTGGGTAAAGGAACATATTACGCGATCCATTTCTGTATCGCTCATGATATATATCATAACTCGGACATCCATTTCAAGTGCATATCCCATTTTTGCGCAGCAGGGTTATGAAAATCCACGAGAAGCAACTGGGCGTATTGTATGTGCCAATTGCCATTTAGCTAATAAGCCCGTGGATATTGAGGTTCCACAAGCGGTCCTTCCTGATACTGTATTTGAAGCAGTTGTTCGAATTCCTTATGATAAGCAAGTGAAACAAGTTCTTGCTAATGGTAAGAAAGGGGGTTTGAACGTGGGGGCTGTTCTTATTTTACCGGAGGGGTTTGAATTAGCTCCTTCCAATCGTATTTCTCCCGAGATGAAAGAAAAGATAGGCAATTTGTCTTTTCAGAACTATCGCCCTAATAAAAACAATATTCTTGTGATAGGGCCTGTCCCTGGTCAGAAATACAGTGAAATCACCTTTCCTATTCTTTCCCCCGACCCCGCCACTAAGAAAGATGTTCACTTCTTAAAATATCCTATATACGTAGGGGGGAATAGGGGAAGGGGTCAGGTTTATCCCGACGGAAGCAAGAGTAACAATACAGT